TTGTGACCCCGATCTCGCAGATATTTCGATTCCAGCAAATGATGACGCTATAGCTTCAATCCGATTAATTCTTAACAAATTAGTATTCGCAATTTGTGAGGGTCGTTCTAGCTATATACGAAATCCTTGATTAATAATAAGATAAATAATAATCAGATAAATTATTTTGGGAACTCCATTATGGAATCGGTTACTATTCCTGAATCACACAAAAGAGATAAAAATGATTGGATATATTATGTGATTAGTTGGTATGCAAAATAGACAATTCAAGTAGGAAAGTTGAAAAGGAGATGGTTGAATCAAAATAATTCCTTTTAAAGTTCTATTTCTGTCAGAGGGCAATATGCATGTTATATCATGTTCCATCAACACACTAAAAGGGTTATACGATATATCTGGTGTGGAAGTAGGCCAGCATTTCTATTGGCAAATAGGGGGTTTCCAAGTCCATGCTCAAGTACTTATTACTTCTTGGGTTGTAATTGCTATCTTATTAGGCTCAGCCCTTATAGCGGTTCGGAATCCACAAACCATTCCGACTGACGGTCAAAATTTCTTCGAATATGTTCTTGAATTCATTCGAGACGTGAGCAAAACTCAGATTGGAGAAGAATATGGTCCGTGGGTTCCCTTTATTGGGACTATGTTTCTATTTATTTTTGTTTCTAATTGGTCAGGGGCTCTTTTGCCCTGGAAAATCATACAGTTACCTCAGGGGGAGCTAGCCGCACCCACGAATGATATAAATACTACTGTTGCTTTAGCTTTACTCACGTCAGTAGCATATTTCTATGCGGGTCTTACCAAAAAAGGATTAGGGTATTTCAGAAAATATATTCAACCAACTCCAATCCTTTTACCCATTAACATATTAGAAGATTTCACAAAACCTTTATCACTTAGTTTTCGACTTTTCGGGAATATATTAGCCGATGAATTAGTAGTTGTTGTTCTTGTTTCTTTAGTACCTTTAGTGGTTCCTATACCCGTCATGTTCCTTGGATTATTTACAAGCGGTATTCAAGCTCTTATTTTTGCAACTTTAGCTGCGGCTTATATAGGCGAATCCATGGAGGGTCATCATTGACTAGTTTTCGAAATCGTTTTTTTTCTTAGCTTAGATTAAGGCAACGTATGCGTAATTCAAAAGAATCTACTTAGGAAACATAAATATACAAATACGGTATCGGTATATACGATCTAGAGTAATAGCAAAAAAGATTACGATATTAGGGAATTATAAAAAAAAAAGGAAAGAGATCGAAACGATCTTTTTCCTAAAATTCCTGTTTGGCTCATTTATATCATACCCTCCCAATGAATATTCGCTTTCTATTGTTTTTGTTTTGTTCATTCAATTCTAATATTTAAGAAATATTAGAATTGAATGAACTTCGATCGATCAAATACTGATAGTTCGCTGCAATTATTCTGACTAATGAATTCGTACATTTAGATTATATCCATGTGGAATAATGATAATAATATTCGGGATAATGATAAAAAAAGGAAGAAAATAATTTACAAAAAGTGAGACTCATAAAAAATGAATTGGTTAGGAGGAGGGGGGTCAAATTAGGTATATGTAATCTAATGACTATTAGGCAATTCTTGGGAATGTTTCGAAGAATGATTCTAGAATACGATTGAATCTAAGATACTAATAGTTGGTTTACGTTATTGAAGAAACACATGTATATGTGATATTAGATATTGACTAGTTATATATGAACGAAAGATATATCTAATCTGCCCCACTACTGTGAATTTAGATAGGGATGCCAGTTGAAGTACTTCTTCCCTATCGTCTTTGACTGTGAATAGAATGAATAAAGAGATGAAATCAAGAAAAAGAACGAAGAATTCAAAGAATGGTTGAAAAAAAAAAAAAGAAATAGAAGAACAAGAAAAGTCGTATGGATTCACAAAAATCCTGCGGATAGGAACTAAAAAAGAGCTATCGAAGTAGTTCGGACGATTCAATAATATTATTACTTCAATTCGGAGTTCTTAGTTACTTCTGCTGGCCGAATCTTAGTAATTAAGTCATAATTCATTGGATGATTGTATCATTAACCATTTCTTTATTTTAGTGCGAGGAACTTATCATGAATCCACTGATTTCTGCCGCTTCCGTTATTGCTGCTGGGTTGGCTGTCGGGCTTGCTTCTATTGGACCTGGGGTCGGTCAAGGTACTGCTGCGGGCCAAGCTGTAGAAGGTATAGCGAGACAGCCCGAGGCGGAGGGAAAAATACGAGGTACTTTATTGCTTAGTCTGGCTTTTATGGAAGCTTTAACAATTTATGGACTGGTTGTAGCATTAGCGCTTTTATTTGCGAATCCCTTTGTTTAATCCTATATATATAAATAGGAAAAATACGTATTTTCATATCGGGGGCTTGCTACTTGCTTTTTCGAATTTTAAATTTTATCAAGATTTCATTCCTACAATTACTTATTCATTGGCACAATAACCGATGGGAAGGACTGATTTGA